AGAAATCATTGTATTACTACTATATTTGATTGCACCGAAATCTTTCATAATTTTATTTCGAGTTACCAACTTCGCTTTTTTTCTTTCTTTTTTTCCTAATTTTGGATCGGAAAACGGAAGAGTTGCGTGAATCAAAAATCCAAGGGAGGTTCATGGCCAAGGGTAAAGATGCCCGAGTAACAGTTATTTTGGAATGTACTCGTTGTGTTCGAAACGGTGTTAATAAGGAATCAATCGGGATTTCCAGATATATTACTCAAAAGAATCGACACAATACACCTAGTCGATTGGAATTGAGAAAATTCTGTCCCCGTTGTTACAAACATACGATTCACGGGGAGATAAAGAAATAGATCGAACCGGTCGTCTGTGTGTCACCCTTTTCCAATCCAAGGAAGATGAAAAATTACATATATTAGACATATATTAATATAATTAATATAAAAAAACCAAATCCTATTTCTTAATTCTAAATAATTTGAGATCTGATCGAAATAGGATTTTCGGGAATTTTCGGGATAAGGAATAAACAAACCATGGATAAATCCAAGCGACTCTTTCTTAAATCCAAACGATCTTTTCGTAGGCGTTTGCCCCCGATTCAATCGGGGGATCGAATTGATTATAGAAACATGAGTTTAATTAGTCGATTTATTAGTGAACAAGGAAAAATATTATCTAGACGAGTAAATAGATTGACCTTAAAACAGCAACGCTTAATTACTACTGCTATAAAACAAGCTCGTATTTTATCTTTGTTACCTTTTCTTAATAATGAGAAACAATTTGAAAGAAGCGAGTCGACCGCTAGAACTATTGGTCTTAGAACCAGGAATAAATAGGCTTACTCTTCAATTGAATTTAACTTCTAATCCAAACTCAACCGCGGATTGATGCTTTGTTCGAAAAATCCGAGAATCTAGATTTGATTGTCGTGTCGTAAGAAAAAAAAAGAATAGGGAAAGAAAAATAAATCTTTTTTTATTGAACATATTTGCTAATTTTGATCACTTTATCATATTTTATCATACTAATTTCTACTCTACCTTCTCGGAGTTCATTCTCCAGCGAACTCCATTTTAAACATTCCGCTGGATTCTTTCCAATCTTCTTATTTTATGATCTCATTGGAAATAATATAAAGACAATTTCTATTTAATATAGCAATTTGGGCAAGTATTTTACGATTAAGAAGCAACTGCCTCTTGGACAGATTGTGTATGAATCTACTATAACTGTAGTATACCTTATTATATCGAATTACTGCATTTATTCGAGCGATCCACAAATGGCGAAAATTTCTTTTTTGCCTACCTCTATCCCGATAAGCTGAAGCCAAAGCTCTTATTTTCTGTTGAGTAACAGTTCGAGTAAGTCTTGAATGAGCCCCTCGAAAGCTTGATGCAAATAAACGAATTTTTGTTCTACGTCTCCGAGCTATATATCCTCGTTTAATTCTAGTCATTGAATAAATGAAACTTTGATGAATAACTAATTGATTTCCTTTCTTTCAGTTATTCCTTTCCTAGTCTATTAATAACACAACGTATTTTTCCAATGTATAAAATGAAAATTCCAATGGCTTTTGCTACTATAACCTTCCCGACCACGATTTCTTTTTTTGTTCTAGGGATTTCACCTTAAAATACGAAATTGTATTGATACTAGGTATCAAAAAAAAAACAAAAATTGATAAAGAAATAGTGGGTTCCTTCGTTTCTATGGTTACCTCTTAAACGGTGAGGTCCTCTCTATACACCGGAGCTCCTTTTTTCATTTCATCAATATTATTGGTAACTTGTACAGTTCACCCTCTTTGGCTCTACCCATGAATTAGCTAGTAATCGGTCTTTCACAACGAGATCAACCTATACAGTAACGGTATTTAATTATAAAGATTAGTTGGGTAGCTGACCCTCTTAGTCCGTTCTTGGAAGAATAAGGCCATAATCTTTCTGTTAAATAGGATTTCCTCTGCTTAATGGATAAGCATTTGTTACCAATGGGGTATTCTTTCTCATCTAAAATGGAAAATTGAGGTGATTGGATTTGCACCAATAGAAACCATAAATTTGATACACAATAAAAGGATAGGATAAATCTTTTTTATTTATTTTTAGGTAATGAACGGAGCTCTTCCATTCATTCTATCCTATTCACTGGTACTGATCGCTGATACGGGAAAAATTTTGTACTTTCTTTTGTCCCGGTCCATGGTCTGAACGAGTCGCACATACACCCTAGTACATGTTCCTCGACGCTGAGGGCATCCCCGAAGGGCGGGCGATTTCGTGACATTTCTGATTGGCTGTCTTGTGTTTCTAATAAGTTGTTTAATAGTTGGCATGTTGAATTGTATACATAATGAGTTGGTTTAGATCAATCCTAACCGGATAATTATGAAGTACTTCTCTATTCTATATTAATAGTAATAATAGAAAATATTATATTAACCCCGGTAAGAAGATAAAATCTCCAATTTCGGGAAATCCCTGCTATT